TTTTTGTAATTTTCTAATCGTTCCAAACTATTGCAAGTAGCATTAATCAAATTTCCTTTTTCTCGTTCTATCTCATAGTATCCATTCGTTCGATACTCATCTGCTTCAATTTCCACTTTCCGTAATCTAACCCGAGCTCTTTCGAGCTGTTCAATGGCTCCTCTACGTAATTCTTCTGAATTTCGAATAGTACTCAAGATCCTCTGTTTTCGCTTATCTAATAAATCATTTAATGAAAGTAGATTATCTTTCCATTCATTTCACAACTATAATATCTCTTCCCGAACCAAACATGAATCTTTCAATTCATTTGGCTCTCACGCTCAATTGTTTCTTTTCTCTTTTCTTTGATTAATGGGCATTCCCATATCTTTGAACGGAATGAGCCTATCCTCTCTTTTCTGTTCTTATTCAAAGATATCAAAACTGATCTAACATCAGAATCTTAGGAGGACTCTTCAGACCAGACAAAAAAGAAAAAATTGTCAGCAAAGTTGTTTCTTTATTTGTTCTTTATTTACAACTTCTTTCCAAAAATAAAAAGATTTTAAAGAAGAAAGAATAAAATTTTTTCTTCTTTATATGCTATGATAAATTCAATCAAAATCCTAATAGAATAGAATAATAGAATAGAAAGAGAATTGAATAGAATTATGAACTTCATTACTTCATTCTCATTATTATTAGAATAAAATGAGATTTCGATCTTTTTCATCCAAAAAATTCTCTTTTTTATACAAATATTTTATACAAATACAATACATAGGTCGTCGATTCGGCAGTGGATAAAAAAGGGGGACCCATCTTTCCAGTTAATGGTTCAAAGAATTTTATCCATATGAGTGTTCTACATCGGATAAATTCCTAATTATTCCTTTTTTCTTATTTTTCAACCTTTTTGGTACTTTTGGTACTAACGTAGTGGTAGAAAGAGTACCATGCTATGCTGTGCCTGGACTTCAAACAATTTATCTTTAACCATGTAAAAGACCTCAACATTCTTGGTTGATAGAGAAGAGAATCAAAGTTCATTTACCAATTAGTCACGAAATGCTATGGTTCTTACATATGATTTCTGAATAAAATCAAATTCCGAAGTAATTCGTCGAGATTGTGCACCTTTTGTTCCTATTTAGACTATAGAAATAGAAAAAAGAATATATAAGTGCAGCCGGTTAAATCCAACCTATTCTTGAAATACACAACTCGCACACACTCCCTTTCCAAAGAAAATCAATACACCCAGCACTACGCTTAGATTTATTAGATTTGTTGCTAAAATATCGGTATTAAACTCGAAACTCCCAGCGGATGGCCAGTGCCCCACGGAAACAAAAGAATTGGTTATATTTTTCATAGGCTCTCCCCTTATAGATAGGACTAACAAAGAACAGAGTTCTTTTTGTATCACTCCGCTTATTATTATTAATGGAATTTGAGAATTCTCAAATTTATTAGTTATGGTTATGCTTTTATTCTTCTTTTTTTTTTACATTTTTATTCTACGATGAAATTAAACATTAAACAAAAGGATTTGCAAATAAAAGAGCTAATGCCACGACCAGTCCATAAATTGTTAAAGCTTCCATAAAAGCCAGACTAAGCAATAAAGTACCTCGTATTTTACCCTCTGCTTCTGGTTGTCTCGCAATACCTTCTACGGCTTGGCCCGCAGCAGTACCTTGACCAACCCCAGGTCCGATAGAAGCAAGCCCTACAGCCAATCCAGCAGCAATAACGGAAGCAGCAGAAATAAGTGGATTCATGGTAAGTTCCTCGCACCAAAAAAAGAAATGGTTAATGATACAACCAACCAATGAATTAGTACTTAATCTATTTTTTTCTACTTCTAATTTTCTTATATTACCTTACTACACTTCTTTTTTATTTTTTGATCTTTTTTACTAAAATCTATCGGGTCGAAGTAGCTAAAAGTTCCAAATGGAATTCAGAATATTACTGAATTGTCAGAACTACTTCGATAAACCATTTTTCCTTTCTACCTTATGTAAATAAATATGTATACGGTTTTAGTCATTATGTTTCCTTGTTTATAAATTATTCTATTTTTTCTCTTTCATTCAATTCACAATCAAAGACAAAATAGAAAAAGGACTTATATGGAAATCCATCTAAATGCAGTAGGCTATAAAAAAAAAGAGATAGGGGTAATTACCATTTAACTAGTAAATATTTTTTCTTCCATAACGTAAATCACCTGCACTTTTTATTCTTTTTTATTCTATTAAATTGTATTCTGAAACCATTCTTCAAAACATACACAAGGATTGATACTCATAGGTATTACATATACATGATCTCCAACCCAGTGGATTATATTGAACCCCGAACTCCCGCATTGCTTGAATTGGGATAAGCTTCAAAAATTAAAAAAAGACTCTTTTGAAAGTGAGTCAATGATGACCCTCCATGGATTCACCTATATAAGCCGCAGCCAAAGTTGCAAAAATAAGAGCTTGAATACCACTTGTAAATAATCCAAGAAACATTACAGGTATAGGAACTACTGAAGGCACTAAAGAAACAAGAACAACAACCACTAATTCATCAGCCAATATATTCCCGAAAAGTCGAAAACTAAGAGATAAAGGTTTTGTGAAATCTTCTAGAATATTAATTGGTAAAAGTATTGGAGTTGGTTGAATGTATTTCCCGAAATATCCCAATCCTTTTTTCCTAAGACCTGCATAGAAATATGCCACTGACGTAGGTAAAGCTAAAGCAACAGTAGTATTTATATCATTCGTGGGCGCAGCTAACTCCCCATGAGGTAATTTTATGATTTTCCAAGGTAAAAGAGCACCTGACCAGTTAGAAACAAAAATAAATAGGAACATCGTTCCTATAAAAGGAACCCAAGGACCATACTCCTCTCCAATCTGAGTTTTGCTCAAGTCTTGAATAAATTCAAGGACATATTCGAAGAAATTCTGACCGTTGGTCGGAATGGTTTGCGGATTCCGAACAGCTAGGATGACTGAACCTAATAAAATAGCAATTACAACCCAAGAAGTGATAAGTACTTGGGCATGAATTTGTAAACCTCCTATTTGCCAATAGAAATGTTGGCCTACTTCTACACCTGATATATCGTATAACCCTTTGAGTGTTTTAATGGAACATGGTATAACATTCATATTGTCCTCTAACAGAAATCAAACTTCAAAAAAGTGATTATTTTTATTCAACCTTCTCTTTCTCAATTCACCTATATTCATTCATGAATTTAAGTTATGAATCGTATATTTTGGATACCGAGAAATCGCATAAAAAAAATACCAATCATTTTTATCTTTTCTTTTAAATATTATTTGATAGTCAAAACATAGTTCAAACTCCAAAAGATGCAAACCAAAATAGTAACAATCAAAGAGAGTTCACTAAAAATAAACTAATCTTCTTCTTTCTTCTTATTAAGGGTAATGATAAGATAATCAACCATTTTTTATATAACTAGAATGGCCCTCACAAATTGCAGATACTAATTTGGTAAGAATCAATCGAATCGAAGCTATAGCATCATCGTTGGCCGGAATAGAAAGATCTGCAAGATCTGGATCACAATTTGTATCGATTAAACAAATCGTCGGAATACCCAAAATGACACATTCTCGAAGAACCGTATATTCTTCTTGCTGATCCACGATAATTACAATATCGGGCAATCCCGTCATATATTTGATCCCGCCAAGATATGCTTGCAAAGTAGATAACTTTCTCTTCAACATTGCTGCATCTCCTTTAGGGAGACGATTGAGTTTCCCCATCTTTTGTTCTGCTCTTAAGTCCCTGAACTTCTGAAGTCTTGTTTCTGTAGTAGACCAATTCGTTAACATACCACCAAGCCATTTTTTATTAACATAATGACATCGAGCCCTTATTGCTGCTGATGCTACTAAATCTGCTGCTTTCTTTTTGGTGCCAACGATTAAGAATCTTTTTCCCCTACTTGCTGCATCAAAAACTAAATCGCAGGCTTCTGATAAAAAACGAGCAGTTATAGTAAGATTTGTAATATGAATACCTTTACGCTTTGCCGAGATGTAAGGAGCCATTCTAGGATTCCATTTATTAGTAACATGACCAAAATGAATTCCTGCTTCCATCATTTCTTCCAAATTGATGTTCCAATATCGTCTTCCCATTTTACCACACTTTCTCTTTTTTTTTTTCAAAGAGATTCAGTACCTTATGAAATAAAAAATTGTTCCGACGGAACTTTCTACCAGGATTGACCATTGATCTACGACCCAAACCATGAATTTCATTCTTTCTTTTTTATTTCATTGATTATGAAATCCATAATCGGACCAGAGAGTGAAAGTAAAAAAAAGAAACCTCTTGTTAGGATACATTACGTAAAAGATTGGTCTGATGTCTCATGGAAAGTTTTTGGGGCACAAGAACAAAATAATTCTCTATGGTGTAGCAAAATATCGCTCATTTCCAACTCAAATAGATTCTTCCTTTTGATTTTCAAATGAATGTTTTTGTCTTGCTTTGAACGATGTACTAATTTGTTGAATCCGGTACCAACCGGTATAATCCCCCCCAGAACAACGTTCTCTTTCAGGCCTTTCAACCAATCAATACGACCTCGTAGAGCAGCTTTTGCTAAAACTCGAGCAGTTTCTTGAAAACTTGCTTCGGATATGAAACTTTGAGTATTCAGAGATGACTTCGTTATTCCCAATAAGATTGCCCGATAATAGATTGATTCGTCCAAAACGCGCCCTGCTCGTTCTGCTCGCAACAATCCAATAAATTCCCCAGGTAAAAAAACATTAGACATTCCATCTTCTGAAACCAAAACTCTTGATGTTACTTGACGTACAATAATCTCTAGATGTCTATTATGGATCTGTACCCCCTGGGATCGATAAACCTTTTGTATCTTATTAACCAAAGAGATACGACTTTGGGCTATGGTTAGTTCAGCTCCAATCAAGAATCCCCAGGGGATCCCAAGAATCCTTCGGATACGTTCGTCCCAACCTTCAATTCTTCTTTCGAGGTTCATCGATATTGAATCAATTGAACGAACTTCTAAGATTTGTTCTACTTTTGGAAGACCTTGCGTTATGTCACCAGATCTCGATTTTTCATATATAAATGTAATTAATGTATCTCCTTCATAAAAGGTTTCCCCATAATGACCATGGACAGTTGCTCCTGGAGTGACCAAATAGGGCTTAGCTGATCTTATAACTAGAGAATCAACATGAACAATGAAAATTTGACCAGATTTTTTTATGCGTGATCCATATTTCAATAGATATACATTTTCACAAAGGAATTGTCCAAGGCTAATTATTGTCCATGCCTCTTCACAAGAATCGTGATGGAGAAAACACCAATTCAAATGGAATGAATTCCAAATGATGTTACTGCAAGGATCGGGATTATAAATTTTACTATTTTCATCTAGAAAATAGTATTGAAATGGAAGTACTTGAAGCACTTGGAAAGTCTGTTGAAAATTTTCAAGCAAAAAAGATTTCTTTAAAAAGACTTGATTATAAGTTCTTAAAAAGTAAGATGAACGAGAATTTACTATTCTAGGCACAATAGTACCTAAAGGACCCAACAAATACCTAATTGGAGTCATGGAATCCAATTCTTTTGTCGCATTATTATATCTTGAAGTATTGAAGGGGCCAATTCGAGAACAATTGGATGATGACAAAATTAGGAAAGATTGGCATTCCTTATTTCGATTCAACAACGTACCAAGAGTTCCCTGATGTTGGGGAAATAATTGAATCTTCGCCTTGGAATCAAAAGGATTTTTTCTATGGATACGATCTAATTCATTATTGGAAATAAATCCTGAACCTGCCGTATCATACCTTTTTTCGGTATACGAAAGAATGGACTTTACTAACTCAATTCGGATGAAATAACAAAGTAGATAATTTGTCCTTATTTCAACAAAAGAAGCATGAACCTTTTCTTCTATAGAACTCTTTTTTTCTTGATCCCAAGTCAATACTAAGCAAGCCCGAACTAATTGAATACTTGTGTGAGAAATTCCTCGAATTGACTTGCCATTTTCATAAAGTATATAATTGACAATTCGAAGTTGGACATTATTCTTTTCCTGCAAGAGATCTTGAGAGAAAAGTGTTGCTAAATTTATCCCATCAGCTATTTCATATGTGACTACGGGCCGAACCAAAACAAAAGACTTTTTTTTGGTAGATGTAATGCGTTGGACATAGATCCAATTTTTAAATTTTTTTGATCCTTTAGAATCTTTTTTTCCGATTCCTGGTGGTATCAAAATGCCACTGTGCCTAGATATTTTATCCACCTCTCCAGAAAAATGAATATCTCCAGAAAATATTTTCAGTTCTATACTTTTCTTTTTTCTCTCCACTCGGACTAATCCACCTACTCGACTTCTTGTATTTAGATTTAAAACAAGTCGTGTATCTACTCCAATGATACTATTGTTCCGGACCATTATGGGCGAAGATCCGGGTAAGATATGTATTTCTTCGGGAATGAAAAAAAATTGATCTACTTTCATTTGCGTTTGGTATTTCGGACTAAAATCTTTTGCTCCTCGATACTCAATCAAATTTTCTTTTTTTACGATTGAATCTATTTCGACAATCCCATATTTAGTAATTCCCGAACTGCTTCTTCTGTATCGCGGATCATCAAAATAAGCAAGAATACTATTTCTACGTAAAATACCATTTATAGGTATTTTAATCGAAATACCAAAACAGGGTATTAGTTTCTTTTCTTGTTCTTGATCATATTGTAAGGGAATCACAAATCTATTTCTTCGCTTTTTCGCCAAAGAATTCTCTTGACGAATATAAGTAGAAGGCTCTATAAGATTCCAATGACCTTTAGATATGATTCGATAAGGTTTTGAATAGTCAAGACTTTCCCTATCTTTTTTACCAAAAGTATCCAACAATTTATGTCTTACTTGATCATTAGTCAGTGAGAGATCAAAGATATCTTTGAGAGAAAAAGAATTAGCATTCATTTGATCTTGATCCTTGTGGAGTGAAAAAGACACTATATTGGAATTGGATCTGCATAGACCTCCTGCTAATATCCATAAATGACTTGTTTTTGGTAATATATGAACATTACTATATGGATATTCGGGCGTATGATAGCCATCAGTACTCCAGTGCATTTCTCCTTCTGACTCAGAATAAATATGTTTTTGAACCCTCTCCTTAAAATGAAAGGTGGACGTTTCGGCACGAATCTCGGCAATCACTTGTTCTGATTCTACATATTGATCATTTTGAACTAAAATCAAACTTTTTGTTGGAATATTTACATTATGTCTAATATTTTGACTCTCAATAGTTACATACAAGTCTATAAAACATAGAAAAGCAGGATGCCCATGACGGGTACGTGTGGGATGAACCAAACCCTCATCAAATTTTATTTTTCCATTAGAAGGAGCTCGTACATGTTCGGCAGTACCACCCGTGAATACTC